CCTTCAACAAGCGTAGGTTTATTTCAATAAAATTTTTTCTTTCTATCCCGAAGCATGTGCCTTTCTCGTAAGGCTGAGAACGAAAAAAAAAAGAATCAAATCGCACCATCTCTGTAATAGGTAAATGCCTCTTTTTCCCCTGAAGTTGTCGGAATTATTCGTAATAAGATATTGGCTACAATTGAAAAGGTCTTATCAATAAAATTTCCATTTATCCGCGATCTAGGCATAGTTAACAATCCATTCGATAATTCTTCTCATTACCTCTCGTGGGAAAAGAATCCCACAAACAAAGGAATTGTACAGTACGAAATAACATAAAAACAGACTCACTCTAAAAAAAGGGGGTGTGGCCCTTCCACTCAAATTGTTCCTTTTGACAGGAATCGATAGGAAATATTCGAATCCGATTGGATTTCATCCAAATGTAGTAGTATACCAATGAACAGAACTATTACTATTTCATCGAAGTTTAAGAATCAAGGAATTTTTCCTACAGATTATGAGAACTCGAGAAGTTTTGATTCGATTAGGATCCAAGGAGGAAAAAGAATCGAATAATCATTCTATGATTAAAATAGAATAATCATCCATTTTGTGTGCATAGCGTGTATACACCATACAATCGAAATATAAAAATTCATGTTTAATTCATGAATTTGTAATAGATCCGTGGGGAGTTGTTGTTGAGAAATCTTAAACTGGAAAGTTATTTCTTAATTCCTATGGAACCATAGCATAGTAAGTATAAAAATAACCGCGTTTAAATGTAATCATATTCTAAAATATAGATCCATCAGACGATTCGTTCCAATTCAGTGTTTAATCCGATATAAATATCAGAATCAGAAAAATATGGGATCGTCGTCTTAACAAAACAAACATGAATAGATATATCTTTTGTTTTTCTTTTTGTTTTTTATGGTTTTTCTTAATAAAATAAAAAAAAGATCTTTTTTTATCTCCCGAACCCCGAAGGAAGATCTTTCTTTGATGAAAAATTTTCTTATTTTTTTTTTTGTTAAAATCTATTGGTCATACCTATACCGCAATACTATAAATGAAATGACTCGCTATTCACTCGTTTTCTGGGTCATAATCATAAGATTTTGTAGGAGAGATGGCCGAGTGGTTGAAGGCGTAGCATTGGAACTGCTATGTAGGCTTTTGTTTACCGAGGGTTCGAATCCCTCTCTTTCCGTACCTTCACCAAATTTACGAACGTTACTGACCGCAATGTATCAAATAAGAATGGATACTATTATTCCAACAGTTAAACCTTTCTTTGATATAGATTCTCTATTACTAATTGTAATTGCTGTAGTACGTAAAATACTGGAAAGAGTAGCCAAGAAAAATTCCCCCGATCCGTTTATGATACCTGAATGGGAGAGGAGAAAAATCCAGATCAAGTCCCTTATCTTATATCTTAAGTTAATTTACTTCGGCGAAAAGGAGGGCAAAATTATCCGAAACCTTATTCCTTGTTGTTTTAGTTAGGTTTAAGTCTGACGAGAATAATATTCTACGACTAGCAACTCATTTATTTTCAAACCAACCCACTTACTATCTATTATTTGATTGACTAATCCTTTATATTGAGATGAGTGAAGAGTCAAATGTTTTGGCAATTCCTCATGGGGGGATGAATCAAGATAATTTTGAATCAGAGCTCTGGATTTTTGTTCATCCCTTGTCGTAATAATATCTCGGGGTTTGCAGCGATAACTTGGTATATCTACTATACGACCATTAACTAAAATATGTCTATGGTTAACTAATTGTCGGGCTCCAGGAATGGTCGAAGCCATACCTAATCGAAAAAGGATATTATCCAAACGCATTTCGAGTAATTGTAGTAAAACCTGACCTGTTGAGCCTTTGGCTTTTCCCGCAATACGAACGTATTTAAGTAATTGCCGCTCTGTCAGACCATAATGAAACCGCAACTTTTGTTTTTCTTCTAGACGAATACGATATTGAGATCTTTTCCCGGAACGCGATTGGTTTCGAAGATCACTTCCGGGCGTAGGCCTTTTACTAGTAAGTCCCGGTAAAGCCCCCAGACGGCGTATTTTTTTAAAACGAGGCCCTCGGTAACGAGACATAAATACTCCTTAATTTTATTGAAATTTCATTTTACAGAATAAACCTAATTAAGACTGAACTAAACGAAGTGACATCTACTGAAGTATTGTACTACAAAAAAGAATGAGATGAATTGTATCAATATCCAGACTTTTTTGTATATTTGTATATATAGGAAGTTAGCGGGGGGTTAGGGATACTTTTTTTCCTGATTTGTTCGGTAGAGATCTAATTACTCCAAGCTCCAATCAGTTTTTTATTCATAGTAGGAAGTTCTTACGCAATAATAGATCGGTGACCAGAACAGAAGAGGGAAGAATTCTTTTCAATATTCCTTGATTTCAAGGAGACATTATTCATCATAGTAAAAAAAAAAAAAATAGAATTAAAGAAAGAAAAGCCGACTATCGGA